TCAATCTTAGTATTTTTATTACTGTTGGGATCCATTTTGATCCAGGTCTCAATATCAACTTTTTCTAAGAGAAAAAAGTTGAGAATTTTCCAATCAAAATATTTTCTATCTGGATTTTTTTCCATATACATAATATCACCCTTTCCTAGATAATTATTGATAGGAATATCCTCTAGTATATCAAAGAATTTTTGTTTATGTGTGGTGTAATTATAAGAAATTCTTTGGTTGTTATTTACTTGCAATGGTGATCCATAAATAATATATGAGTCCGTCTTCCTTTCAGAATTAATAGATTTATATGATAAAAGGTCATATCTATAGTATTTTTGAAAATTCTCTTTTTTATTTGGGTTTGGTAATGAATATACTTCAAAATCGTTTTGTTTTTTGTAATGAAGTAATCGGTCTTTTGAATCCCATTTTGTTAAATTTTTTTTTTGAGTTATACGGCCTTTATTGATTGTATTTCGCCATTTTTGTGGTATTAATCCAGACCATCTAATCTGAGATAAATTGTATGGATAATGACCTCTTAACCAGTTTTTCCATTGATTCGTTCCAGAACTTGGAAATTTCGTATGCCCTAATTCGGAATGAAATATTCCTTGTGTTCCAAAAGAATCCTTTATTGCAGTCTTAAGAAAAAAAGATGTTCCATGATATTCAAGAACAGATCTTAACTTATATAAATTAATAACTCGGGTTTGTGATAATTTGTAAAATACATATGCTTGCGACAAGGAGGATAAGTCAAAAAAAAGATGGGAATTTTTCTTACTATTCCTAATATTATAAAGTGACTTTTTTATAGTCGAAATAAAGTGAATTTTATTTTGATTTGTTTTATTAATTTTTTCTTGGTTTGTTTCATTATTGTAAATGTATTTATATTTTTGAATAATTTTTTTTGTTGATTCAAGAACAAGTTGTGTATACATTCTGGCAATATTAATGATATATAGAAAGATATCTATGTATATTTTGTATATTTTTTCAATGAAAATTTTTAGAAAAACCTGTAATTTACAGATTAATCGAGTATTTCTTCTTTTTAATATTTGCCAAATATCTTTTGGCGATTCTACATTATAACTTCTTTTATTAGGACTACTATTTATTCCTGGAGTTCCTTTTTTTTTTTCTTTTGTAATACTCTTTATTTTCTTTCTGATTGTGCTTGTTCTATCAGTTATATTTTTAATTTTTTTTTCTCTCGGTGAATAATTTGTCCAATCTGTAGATCGAATTTTATTAAACGAGTCATGAATTGTCTGATTGCTGATTATAGAACCTTTTTCTTGGTTAGTTTCACCGGATTCATATACTTCTTTCAATCTAAATAGAGTTGGATTTGCTTTTGAGAGCTCTTTTTTTATTCTTTTTAGAAACAGAAATAAAACGTTTTTGATAAACCCCCTTTTTGTTTCTTTTGATCCTTGTAGAAAATGTTTTGTTCTTCTTTTTAAAACTCTTATTAAAACTCTTAGAGCTAGAAAATCCTTAAAAATGGGCTCAAAAAAGGAAGGTCTTTTTCGGGGAGAACCAAAAGGAAGGTCAGTTTCCACTCCACCAGCCGTTAAAAAACAAAAATTAGCTTTTTTTTGCTCTTTCTTTAGATCTCTATAAGAGGGCCGCAACTTAGGCTTAGATCTGTACCAAGGTTTCAAACAGAAGGGAAATAGTATTTTTATCTGAATACCTTCTGTTAACCAATTTTCGGGAAATTCTGTTTCTGATAATTGAACACCGTTATAGGTACATTTAGTATGCTTTTCTCTCTTCCATTCATGGAAATCCTCAGACCACTCAGGGGGTTGGAATAATAAGATACGCCCAATATTTTTAACTATTATCAATGAAGGTAATATAATATATTTTCTAAGCATCGATTGAATTATTAATAGCAAACTTCTTGTTGTTTGCGAAAATGGAACGAACTCCCAGATTTCCGGCAGTTCTATCCGCACTTTTTCCTTTATTTTGTTCTCCTCTTGTTTCTCTCTTCTTTTTGTCTGTTCTTCTGTATAATCTTTTAATTCTGCCCCTTTACCCATCCAATTTATAAAAAGAAGTTTCATCAGTTCGGAGATATCAAAAGACAAAAGGGAGGATTTTTTTCTTCTATTCAAAAAAAGTGGGGAGTGCGCATTTGCTTGAAACAGTTTCCAAATAAGAGTTTTACGCCTTTGAGTACGCATAGAACCTTTGATTATGTTTCGACGAAAATCCGATTGTTGCGAATATTCTATCGTATATACCAGGTCTATTTGATCAAGATTTTCAGCATTCCATTTGTTAGGAGTAAAAGCTACTATATCGTCAATTTTTCTTGAACGAATCTGATGGCCCACCGGTACGCCTTCTTGAATTACGCCCGTCTGTTGTTCCAACTCGGTAATAAGTTTGTCTGACCATCGAGGCACTTTTTTACTGATTTCTTTTATTCCAAAAGATTTTTGTTTTATTTTGTGACCATTAGGGCCAGTTAGAATTGCAT